GTTGAATTATAATCAAATTGCTTTGGGTCGGTTGCCAATGTCAGTAATTGGAGATTCCACAATTCGAACAATTAGGAATTCGACTCAAATCAAAAAAGGCACGGCTAAACCACTTGATTCAAGAACAATTACCAATTACTAAAATTCCGTTTTGATTGAAAGTAGCGAAGCTTCCTTCATTTTATTTTGCTTAGATAATAACTAAAAATCCTAAAGGGGTTGAGAGTAATGATTTTCATATATTCATAAAAATCTATTTATCTATTCTCTGTATATTAAAATACTACATTACATACAGTATATATATATAAATATCATATCTGTGATTATAATATATAAATAAAAAAAAAAGAAAATAGAATAATTATTCTATACTCTACTCTAAATAATTTAAATAATTGAATCGAGACATTTTTTCAATGCAATTTTGAACGAAACTTTCAGATAAACAAATGGTATTCAATCATTCATATAATAAATAAACATATCTACATCAACCCACACACGACCCTATATTGATTTAATTCAATTAGAAGGGTATCAAAAAATAGGTAACCTCTTCTTTTTTTTTTGTTTGTTCAATAAGGTCATGAAAAATTTCTACTTAATTTATCTTTTATTTTACATAGAATGGATTTGCCTGGACCAATACATGATTTTCTTTTAGTTTTTTTGGGATTGGGTCTTATAGTGGGAAGTCTAGGAGTGGTATTACTTACCAATCCAATTTTTTCTGCCTTTTCGTTGGGATTGGTTCTTGTTTGTACATCCTTATTCCATATTCCATCGAACTCCCATTTTGTAGCTGCTGCACAGCTCCTTATTTATGTGGGAGCAATAAATGTATTAATTGTATTTGCCGTGATGTTTATGAATGGTTCAGAATATTACAAAGATTTCTATCTTTGGACTGTTGGAGATGGAGTCACTTCACTGGTTTGTACAAGTATTTTTTTTTCATTAATTACTACTATCCCAGATACGTCATGGTACGGTATTATTTGGACTACAAGGTCAAACCAGATTATAGAGCAGGACTTGATAAATAATGGTCAACAAATTGGGATTCATTTATCAACAGATTTTTTTCTTCCATTTGAACTTATTTCGATAATTCTTTTAGTTGCCTTGATCGGTGCAATTGCTATGGCTCGTCAGTACTAAATATTTCGAAATTAAATAATATCAAATTATATTAATTAAATTAATATAGACTTGTTCTTTTCTTCAAAATATTTTTTTTATTGTTCATGTATATAAATATAAAGATAAAGTATAAAAAAAATGAAAAAAAAAACGGAATTTTTCTATATTTATATCTATTTTCTATTACCAATACCTTTTTGCGTACTTTTTTAATTCTATTTTAGTCAATTGAATCGGTTAAATTGTTGTTCATATTGAAATGAATCGAGATTGATGAGGAGTTGTTCAATGATGCTCGAACATGTACTTGTTTTGAGTGCCTATTTATTATGCATCGGTATCTATGGATTGATTACAAGTCGAAATATGGTTCGAGCGCTTATGTGTCTTGAGCTTATACTGAATGCAGTTAATATAAATTTCGTAACATTTTCGGATTTATTTGATAGTCGCCAATTAAAAGGCGACATTTTCTCGATTTTTGTTATAGCAATTGCAGCTGCTGAAGCAGCTATTGGATTAGCTATTGTTTCATCAATTCATCGTAACAGAAAATCAACTCGTATCAATCAATCGACTTTGTTGAATAAATAGGGTTTATAAAAAAAAATATAGAGTATCTGCCAATAAAAAAATGGGTATGTGCAGCATATAGTGCTATTTGATAAAATGTAATAAATCAAAGTATCTTGGCCTTCTTTCATGAGCAGATCCAGAAGTAGATTGATTCTGGTAAATCTACTAAATCATTGATTCATCTGGTGTCTACAATATATAATTCATTTACTACTTTACTAGATCGAAATTTTATGATGTTAAAAAAAAATTATAGATCCAATGTCACATTCAGTAAAGATTTATGATACATGTATAGGGTGTACTCAATGTGTACGAGCTTGCCCCACAGATGTATTAGAGATGATACCCTGGGACGGGTGTAAAGCTAAACAAATTGCTTCTGCTCCAAGAACAGAAGACTGTGTAGGTTGTAAAAGGTGTGAATCCGCTTGCCCAACCGATTTTTTGAGTGTCCGGGTTTATTTATGGCACGAGACAACTCGTAGCATGGGTCTAGGTTATTGATACGTTCGAGAAAATTCCACTTGAATCCATCATTTTTTATCTTTACCGACAAAACCCGTACTCGAGAAAAGAAATATATATAATAATAAAACTAATAATTTTTTCTTTTCTCGAGTACGGGTTTTCGGGTCAAAGTCAAAGTAAGTGTATCTTGTTTTTACCACGAATGATTTTCCTTGGTTAACTATAATTGTTGTTTTGCCGATATTCGCGGGTACTTTCATTTTCTTTTTCCCTCATAGAGGAAATAAGGTTATTAGGTGGTATACTATTTGTATATGCCTATTAGAACTACTTCTAATGGCCTATGTATTCTGTTATCATTTCCAATTGGATGATCCATTAATCCAATTGGAGCAAGATTATAAATGGATCAATTTTTTTGATTTTCATTGGAGACTGGGAATTGATGGGCTTTCCATAGGACCCATTTTACTCACGGGATTCATCACGACTTTAGCTACTTTAGCAGCTTGGCCAGTTACTCGAGATTCAAAATTGTTCCATTTCCTTATGTTAGCAATGTACAGCGGCCAAATAGGATTATTTTCTTCTCGAGATCTTTTACTTTTTTTTATCATGTGGGAATTAGAATTAATTCCTGTCTACCTACTTTTATCCATGTGGGGAGGGAAGAAACGTTTGTACTCAGCTACAAAGTTTATTTTGTACACCGCGGGGGGTTCCATTTTTCTCTTAATGGGAGTTCTAGGTATGGGTTTATATGGTTCCAATGAACCAACATTAAATTTTGAAACATCAGCCAATCAGCCGTATCCTGTGGCATTGGAAATACTATTCTATTTTGGATTTCTTATTGCTTATGCTATCAAATTACCGATTATACCTCTACATACATGGTTACCAGATACCCATGGGGAAGCCCATTACAGTACATGTATGCTTTTAGCTGGAATCTTATTAAAAATGGGAGCATATGGATTGGTTCGTATCAATATGGAATTATTACCCCATGCTCATTCTATATTTTCTCCCTGGTTGATGATAGTAGGTGCAATTCAAATAATCTATGCAGCTTCAGCATCTCCGGGTCAGCGTAATTTAAAAAAGAGAATTGCCTATTCCTCTGTATCTCATATGGGTTTCATAATTATAGGAATTAGTTCCATAACTGATACAGGACTCAACGGGGCCCTTTTACAAATGATCTCTCATGGATTTATCGGTGCTGCACTTTTTTTCTTGGCAGGAACGAGTTACGATAGAACACGTCTTGTTTATCTCGATGAAATGGGGGGAATAACTATCCCAATGCCAAAAATATTTACAATGTTCAGTAGCTTTTCGCTGGCTTCTCTTGCATTGCCTGGAATGAGTGGTTTTGTTGCAGAATTTGTAGTATTTTTGGGATTAATTATGAGCCAAAAATTTCTTTTAATGCCAAAAATACTAATAACTTTTGTAACGGCAATTGGAATGATATTAACTCCTATTTATTCATTATCTATGTTACGTCAGATGTTCTACGGATATAAGCAATTTAATTCTAAAAATTCTCATTTTTTAGATTCTGGGCCGCGCGAACTATTTCTTTCAATCTGTATTTTTCTACCCGTAATAGGTATTGGTATTTATCCGGATTTCGTTCTCTCACTATCAATTGACAAGGTAGAAACTATTATATCTAATTATTTTTATAGATAGTTAGTTTTTATTTTATAATAAAAAAGTAAAAAAAAAAGTTCAAAAAATGAATTTACTTTAACTTAAAACTTAATAAAATAAACTTTAATTGTAATCAAATATTTTTTTTTGTAGTTTTTGAAAATCATTTGAATCAAGTCAAATGATTTTCAAAAACTCGTACAAACTTTAGTTATCTATGCTTATGCTATTCCTATTATGTATTTGATATTCTATTCGTAACTGCTTTTTTTTTCAATTAAATGTTAATACGAATGAACCATAACTATGCAGCCCTATTCCTAATAGATTGACTCCAAAATAGCATATCCAAATTATAAAAAATCCTATAGAAGCCAAAATTGCAGAATTTGAGCCTTGCAAATTTTCATTTGTTCTAGTATGTAAATAAATGGCGAATATTGTCCAAGTAATAAATGCCCAAGTTTCTTTTGGGTCCCAATTCCAGTAGGATCCCCACGCTTCATTAGCCCATACTGCTCCCGAAAGAATACCTATGGTTAAAAATAGAAAACCGAGACTAATGACACGAGAACTCCAACAATCCAATTGCTGAATTAATTGATGCCTGTGATAATTTCTAAACGAAATAAAACAATTGTTTTGTAAAACATGGCTTATTTCATTCACGTATTGAATTTTTCCAAATGAAAATGACCTAAAATGGTTGTTTTTACATTTAAAATTTTTTTTTTTATTTTTTCGAAATGTAATGGCTAGAAGAGCTACTGATAATAATGATCCGCAGAGAAGAGATGCATAGCTCAATACCATCATACTTACGTGCATCATTAACCACTGTGATTGTAGAGCAGGTACTAATATTGTGGATTGATGCATTTCAGTTAAAAGACCTGAGGTGGCAAATCCTTGAGTCAAAATAGCACTGGGTGCAGTTATTGCACTTAGAAGATTTTTTTGTTTTCTAAAAAAAGGAAGCATATGAATAATGGATAAACTCCATGAAAGGAACATTAATGATTCATATAAATTACTTAAGGGTAAATGCCCCGAATAAATCCAACGAATAACTAATAATCCTGTTATACATAAAAAAGCGGCTACCATTCCTTTTTCCGACGAATCATATAATCCTCCGATTTCGTGGACTAATAAGTTAATCAAATAAATCGTCAGTACGATTGAAACAATCGACAAGGAAATGTGAGTTAATATATGTTCTAAAGAAAAAAATATCATAAAAAATCCTAAAAAGGATATCCTCCAAGAATGGAATGGAGATCTGAAATTATATTCTATCCATTATAGGAATTATAATAGTATTTATTTGACTAGTATTTCTTTTTTAGAAATATGCCGCTACTCGGACTCGAACCGAGATGCTCTAGCACTGCTTCCTAAGAGCAGCGTGTCTACCGATTTCACCATAGCGGCTTGCTCGAAATCATAATAGCCCATTCATTTTTAATCGTCGAGATTGGAGGAGTAAATTCAATGCAATATTTATTTTGCCGAAAGATTCAAAATATCTTTTAAATTACTATTTAAACGTTCAATAATCATTACCTTACTTAATTGTAGTGTGAGGTGGGGCTATTGTTGTTAGTTTTAAAACCGCACTGAATGGTTTTTCGTGTGGTTTAAGTTCTTGTAAAATTTGAGAATTGTAAGGAGGTTTAAAATGTTTGTTGGATAGGTTGAAAACTGGATTAACTATAAATTGCCAATTGCTAGGATTTAAATTGTACCCATAATTCGTGGTACTATTTATCAAACTAATTAAGTATTAGTCAAACCAATTAGTAGGCTGTAGATATACCAGTGAAAATTTGTCTTCAATATTTCTAAAACGATTTTGCATTATGGAATGCATATTGTGCTTTATGGATAGGTATCTTAATGTATTCTATAGTTAAAGTTAAGTTAAAACATAGAATATATATTTGGCATCCAGAACCCAATAAGCCTTTTAAAATTAAAAGAAAAATATCATTTTTGTGAAAAGTGAATCGATGGGGAAAATAACAATCCCCATCCCACAAAAACCCACTAACGAGAAAGAGAAAACTTTGTAAAGCGAAAAATGATATATTGTGCCTAATTTTTCGAGCCTTTGTCTAGTAGACACAAAAATGTTATCCTACAACATACGACAATAGAAAATTGCATCTCATTAAGTTTACCATATTAATGGTAATTTCTTATCTTATAAATTATCGAATTCGTTGGTTCATATCGATTAAGATTATTCCAAGACTTTTCCAAGTCTTTATTATATAATATATTACTTGTTTGTTGTACAAAAAAGCTTTTAGAATTCCCGGTCGAAAGGGATTTTGCTAAAGAAAAGCTTTTATTCCTGCCCAATACACTTGATTTTTCCAAAAATTTTTACGAATATGCTTTTTGGACATAGAAATACGCTTTTTTTGAATCGCTATTCAAAAATGCAGAGGTTATTCATTTTATAGTTAAATGTGGAAGACATTTATTGTTCAAAAAAATATATAATTTTTTTATTACTCAAATTTACATACAATATTTTGAAGAAAGAATTATTTATACTGACTAGTATTATATATATATAACTATATTCGAATGAAGATATTTATATATATACATGTCATGGCTATAGAAATTGAGTTGCTTTCCATTGGTAAAAAAGAATCAAAAAGAGTTTCAATTGTCTATTTTTGCCATGTTGCATTTCATCTAATTTCAAAAAAGAAATCAAAAAGTTTAAGAACCCTTACCTAATTTAACAAAACTAGACTGTAAAACTCTTTCTATTAATTGTAATTGATCGAGGATCAAGAAAGTATATCTAATCTAATTAAAATTAGAAAAAATGAGTATCCATTAGTAAAAAATTTATTAAACGATATGTTATTTGAACCAGAAATTTTTATTATTATTTCAGCTCTGTGCAAACTGAAGTGATGAGTAACAAATCGACGAACATCAATAAAATGAATCAAAAGTCAAGTATAAGTTTAAGTTGCTTTATTGAAACAAATATAAGCAACTCACTCAGTTTCCCAACGGACTAGTTCACAACCGATTAATGATTCTGAATTCCGACTCAATTAACGAAAATAAGAAAATAATCTCCTTGTTTTTTTGTTTATCGGGTTGAGTTATTGGTGGATCATAGGATACTCGGAATCAAGTACTTTTTTTTCATAATTTTTTGACTTGTTTTATGTATATAAACTAAATTATTGTAATAATGAAATGATTGAAAATATTATATTCTCTATGTTCATATATCTTAATCTTTAATTAAAAAAAAAGAATAACCAGACTTAATCGTTTTTATTTGACTATTTGGAAATCATCAGAATTCTTAATTCTATTTCTATATTAATTCTATTTCTAGTAAAGTCTTTTCATATCTTTATTTTTTTTTGCTCCGTTCTAAATATAAAAGAGTTGGTGAATCGGAAACAATTTAACAATAAAAAAAGGTTTATTTTTTATGGAATATACGTATCAATATGCGTGGATCATACCTTTCGTCCCCCTTCCGGTTCCTATAGCAATAGGGGTAGGCCTTTTTCTTTTCCCGGCGGCAACAAAAAATATTCGTCGTATATGGGCTTTTCTTAGTGTTTTATTACTAAGTATCGTTATGATTTTTTCCGCCAATCTGTCTATTCAGCAAATAAATGGCAGTCCATCCTACCAATATGTATGGTCTTGGACCTTAAATAATGATTTTTCTTTAGATTTAGGCCACTTAATAGATCCGCTTACTTCCATTATGTTAATATTAATAACTACTGTTGGAATAATGGTTCTTATTTATAGTGACAATTATATGTCTCATGATCAAGGCTATTTGACATTTTTTGCTTATATTAGTTTTTTTAACGCTTCGATGCTGGGATTAGTTACTAGTTCAAATTTGATACAAATTTATATTTTTTGGGAATTAGTTGGAATGTGTTCGTATCTATTAATAGGTTTTTGGTTCACACGACCCCTTGCCGCAACTGCTTGTCAAAAAGCGTTTGTAACTAATCGTGTAGGGGATTTTTTTTTATTTTTAGGAATCTTAGGTCTTTATTGGATAACGGGGAGTTTTGAATTTCGGGATTTATTTGAAATAGCCAATAATTTGATTGATAATAATGCGGACAATTCTTTATTTCTTACTTTGTGTGCTTCCCTATTATTTGTAGGTTCGGTTGCCAAGTCTGCGCAATTCCCTCTTCATGTATGGTTACCTGATGCTATGGAAGGCCCTACTCCTATTTCGGCTCTTATACATGCTGCTACTATGGTAGCAGCAGGAATTTTTCTTGTAGCTCGACTTTTTCCTCTTTTTACAGTCATACCTTACATACTGAATATAATTTCTTTGGTAGGTATAATAACAATACTATTAGGAGCTACTTTAGCTCTTGCTCAAAGAGACATTAAAAGAAGTCTAGCCTATTCTACAATGTCGCAATTGGGCTATATTATGTTAGCTTTAGGTATGGGATCTTATCGAACTGCTTTATTTCATTTGATCACTCATGCCTATTCGAAAGCATTATTGTTTTTAGGATCTGGCTCCATTATTCATTCAATGGAAACTATTGTTGGGTATTCCCCAGATAAAAGCCAGAATATGGTTCTTATGGGTGGTTTAAAAAAATATGTCCCAATTACAAAAATTTCATTTTTTTTAGGCACGCTTTCTCTTTGTGGTATTCCACCTCTTGCTTGTTTTTGGTCCAAAGATGAAATTCTTAATGATAGTTGGTTGTATTCACCCATTTTTGCAATAATAGCTTGTTTCACAGCAGGATTAACTGCATTTTATATGTTTCGGATGTATTTACTTACTTTTGAAGGTCATTTAAATAGTAATTGTAAAAATTACAGCGGCAAAAAAAATAATGTGTTCCATTCAATATCTATCTGGGGAAAAAAAGGACAAAAAGTCAAAAAAAATAATTTGATTTTATCAACAATGAATCATAATCAAAGAATTTCTGTTTTTTTGAAAAAAGTATATCCTATTGTTGGTAATGTAGAAAACAATATGGTGGGGCCTCTTATTACTATAAAAAATTTTTCCAATAAAAAAATTTCCACATATCCTTATGAATCGGACAATACTATGTTATTACCACTTCTTATATTGGTCTTAGTTACTTTGTTCGTTGGATCCATAGGAATTCCTTTTGGTCAAGGAATAATTCATTTAGATATATTATCCAGATGGTTAACTCCATCAATAAACTTTTTACATTCAAATTATGATTTTGATTGGGATGAATTTGTGATAAATGCTATTTTTTCAGTCAGTATAGCATATTTCGGAATATTTATAGCGTTTCTTTTCTATGGGCCTGCTTATTCCAATTTTAATAATTTGAACTTCATAAATTTATCTGTTCAACTGGGTCCTAGGAGAATTATTTGGGACAAAATACTCAATTTTATATATAATTGGTCATATAATCGTGGTTACATAGACGCTATTTATACAAAAACCTTAACTACAGGTATAAGAGGGCTGGCAGAACTAAGTTATTTTTTTGATAAACAAGTAATTGATGGAATTACGAATGCTGTTGCTATTCTAAATTTATTTGTAGCAGAAATTATCAAATATGTAGGCGGAGGACGAATCTCTTCTTATCTCTTCTTTTACTTATTTTATGTATTTATTTTTATAGTAATTTACTGTATTTTTAATTTACAATTTTAAATCAAATTACAATTTTTTCTTTAAATCAAAAGTGTTTTTTATTTTTTCTTCAAATTCTCGGTAATCAGTAGTAAGGGCAGTAGGAAGAGCGATATCATGAAGTTTGTTTATCCAAAGAGTTTCGATAGAATCTTCTATCGAGTTTATTAAATACTCGTTCATGTTTGAACCTGAATACAATTCTTTGATTGTTCCACGATGGGGTCCATTCAAAAGAGGATCATATATTTTAGGTAAGCATTCTTGTTCAGTCTCATCATTGCACAATCTAGTTCTTTTTTCGAGTACATCCATAGCAAGAGACCCCTTGTCTAGAGCTTCAATTCGATTGATAAGTTCGTTGATGAGGTTGTTTCGTTTTTGTTCATTGGTATAAAACCAATGATTATACAGTTCTGCTGGGGATAGCTTTTCTGTCGTGCACAAAAGCATCTTCTG